ATCGCATTAGTTCACGAATCATGACAAGAATTCTATCTCTCTAAATAGAGGAAAGAAAAAAAAAGATCTCTTTCTTTCTAGTGCAATTATATTCTTTCTATTTGGTTTTTTCGTTCCTATTCTCCTTTCTCAGAAAAGGGACTTTAAACAAAGTAAAGGATTACTTCGTTCTTGATAGTTATTTACTTAATTGGTGGATAGGAGTATACTCTGGATCGGAATCAGGGGGAGTACTTCTTCATCATTTCTACCAACTTAAAGTCCCAATTAGAATTCCTTTTATGCACAGAAAAATCCTGTTGTGTTGAATAACTTACATAATCTCTATTACGAATCCTTTGTGTACCTTGGTGTTTCTAACCATCCACCTCTTTTTTTTGCTAATCGCCCGTTAGGGTAATACATGTATGGTAATAGATAGTAAAAACCCCATACAGTTGATCTTTTGCACCCGCTTCAAGTCATGATTACTAATTAATCAATCTTGGGGTAAACAGTTTCTAATGTTTATGGTTACTTTCACTTAATTCTTGTACATAGAAAATGAGACTCAATCTTTTTACTGCAAATTTATAAGCTGTTTCTTTCACTCATATAACTATCTGATTTAGTTCATCAATCCAAATGATGAATAAAAAAGGAAAATATCTATTTAACTCACGAAAGGTCCTTCCTAGAAAAATAAAGAAGTAGGGTAAATTTTATGTCTTAACGAATCACACGTAGAGATATTGATAACACACATAGAGTTAATGGAATTTCATAACTAATTGATTGAGCAGCGGCTCGTAAACCACCTAAAAAGGAATATTTATTATTTGATCCATATCCTGACATAAGAAGTCCAATGGGGGCAATACTTGCAATTGCAATCCATAAAAAAATACCAATACTGAGATCAGCTAGAACAAGATGATAGCCAAAAGGAATTACTAAATAACTTAGTAGAATTGATATGACTGCGATGGATGGTCCAATACTGAATAAACGAATATCTCCTCGAGATGGCAGAAGATTCTCTTTGAAAAGTAATTTTGTACCATCTGCTAGAGCTTGAAGAATTCCTAAAGGACCGGCGTATTCAGGCCCAATACGTTGTTGTATCCCTGCAGATATTTCTCTTTCTAACCAAACAATTACTAGTACACCTATTGTGATTCCTAATACAAGAGTCAAAATAGGGGCAAGCATCCATATGATTCCAGCGACTTCTTTTAAGGATTCCAATCTAGAAAAAGAATTGATAGCTTGTGCGTCTGTTGTATCAATTATCATTTTAACGATCAACTTCTCCCATAATGATGTCTATGCTACCTAATATCGTCATAATATCAGCCAATTTTATTCTTTTAACTAGCTGAGGAAGAATTTGCAAATTGATAAAACCCGGCGGTCGGATTTTCCATCTCCAAGGAAAAACACTCTTATCTCCTATCAGAAAAATTCCCAATTCTCCTTTTGGGGCTTCAACTCGCACATAAAGTTCTTGCTTCGACAATTCAAAAGTGGGCGAAGGTTTTTTACTAATAAATCGATAGTCAAAATCATTCCATTTCGGATCCCTTAGTCTTTCAAAGCGTCGCATTTCTAAATTCTCATAGGGCCCCCCCGGAATTCCTTCAAGAGCCTGTTGAATAATTTTTATGGATTCTGTCATTTCAGTGATTCGTACTAAATAACGAGCTAATGAATCCCCCTCTTTTTGCCATTGGACTTCCCAATCGAATTCGTCATAACACTCATACTGATCCACTTTACGAAGATCCCATTGTATTCCGGAAGCTCGTAGCATTGGTCCCGATAAACCCCAATTTATCGCCTCCTCTCCGCCAATAAAGCCTACCCCCTCAACTCGTTTTAAAAAAATAGGATTACGTGTAATAAGATTTTGATATTCAGCAACCTCTCTTAAAAAATAATCGCAAAAATCCAAACATTTATCTATCCATCCATGAGGTAAATCAGCAGCGACTCCTCCGATACGAAAAAAATTATGCATCATTCGCATACCGGTGGCAGCTTCGAATAGGTCATATATAAATTCTCTTTCTCGAAAAATATAGAAGAAGGGGGTTTGCGCCCCAATATCTGCCATAAAAGGGCCAAGCCATAACAAATGTGAAGCTATACGACTTAACTCCAACATAATGACTCGGATATAGCTGGCCCTTTTAGGTACTTGAATATTGCCTAACTGTTCTGGTGCATTTACAGTTATTGCTTCTGTGAACATAGTAGCTAAATAATCCCAACGTGTTACATAAGGCAAATATTGTATAATTGTTCGGTTTTCCGCAATTTTTTCCATACCTCTGTGTAAATAACCCAATATTGGTTCACAGTCAATAACATCTTCCCCATCTAGAGTAACAATGAGTCGAAGAACACCGTGCATTGATGGGTGCTGAGGACCCATATTGACTATCATGAGGTCTTTTCTTGTAGCTGACGTAGTCATAGGTTTTTTCCCGATTCATTCTTCCATGAATTGCTGAAAGTGAAAAGAAGTTCATTAAAGTTGAAGCGAAAAGTTCAAACCGACTCTTCAACCAGCTCTTGTTTCTCGAATATTCAACTGATCAATTAATTCTTTATTTTATAACGTATTCTATTTTTTTTTGACAAATAAGCCAGCAGCCGTTGACGTTTTCCCAGAATTTTTCGCAGGCCTCTCTGAGACAAGTAGTCTTTTTTGTGCAATTCCAAATGTGAAGTAAGTTTTCGTATCTTATTGGTGAAATTAATTACTTGAAATTCAGCCGACCCCCTGTTTTCTTTGTTTTCCTCTTGCAAAATAATTGAAACGAGTGCATTTTTTAACATAAAAGAATTTCCCCCTCCCCTTTATTATAAAATTATAGAACAGATATGGATTTTATTGGTCAGTAATAATAATACCAACTATTTTAATGTAGTATACACAACATTCAGAATTTCTTTATGGATTCCTTATTTTATCAATTAACATAACATGAATCAATCCTATTTTGAATTTGATTCGAATAGAGATACAATTTGTATCTCTATTCGAATCAAATAGAGATACAAAAAGATGGTTTTGACATTCACAAAAGTGAATAACTAAAACCTAAAATTACGAAGATTTCCTTAATGCATTTGTAGATCTAATTGATACGTCGTTGACTGAGTATCGTAACCTTTATATGAAACTGGGATGTAAGACAAGGCATATGTTCTACTGTTTTGTTTACTTTCATATACCCTATATATAGGGTAAAGAATATAGAGAAATAATGTACCATCAACTAATTTTGAATCGTGGATACATATATATTCTTAACATGCTGAAACGACTTCCATTATTGGTATCAAACCAATAACGATTCATACAAGCTAAATCTTCTAATCGAAAATTAGGCCAAAGAAAGAACTTTAATTTAATTAATTCATTTTGATCTCTATCACGATGTTTACTTTCCTTCAAAAATGGACCCCAGTTTCTTATCTTAGTCTCCTTGCGAAATACTGAATTTCTATCCACACACTTCCTATTTTTAAACTTGAAAGAAGTTAGAATTCTCAATTCTCTACGACGTCTAGATGATAAAATATTTTCAGGAACAAGCAAATCGTAATGATTTTTCTCTCTATTTCCTGTTATTCTTTGATGGCTTGCAGTGGATTCATCAACATAAAAATAGCCTCTTCCGTTTCGGTATCCTTGCTTAAGTAGTTGTTCGCTTTTATGAGCCAATGAAATGCTTAGGGCTTGATGCAAAATCAAAGATTTGTTTATCCACTGACACCGATCAGTGGGTTCGAGAACCATTATCCCAAGTTTCAGCCTTTCAGATATCCATGCCGTGCTGCTAACCATTATTTGATTTGGACTGAATCTTTGCGTTCCCAGAGAGATTATCACCGAATTGGCCACTCTTTGGGGAGTTTTTCCCTCCTCCATCAGGTAGCTAAATGGCACGAACATATCGAACGTTCCTTCCCCCACAACTTTATTGTACCATTTTACTTGAAAAGCCAAAAGCATTTTTATAAAAAAATCGAGGTTTGCTTTTCTTTCCTTTTCATCAAACAAAGGCTTTCTTCTTCTTCTTTTATATAGATAGTTAGACAAATGTATAGTTAAAAAAAGGAGTCGGCTTGGTAGAGTCCAAGGGTTCACTTTATATTCTTTAAAAAGTAGCACAAATTCTGGGAAGAACCAAAAAACCCAATCCCCTTTTTCTTTTTGGGGGGAATTCCCTGGCACTTTATCTATTTTTAGCCAATCAACAAAGATTTCGCGGGAATTGGGTGGAATAATTTCTACCTCTTGTAGATTTTTACGAAATCGAAGATAAAAAAGATCGTTATTATCACTGTTATTTTGTCTTAGAAAATTAGATTTCCAATCCAAATCTTTTCTATCTAACCCTTCCAAATATTTTCTATCTAAACCTTTTCCCGTATCTATAAGATTTAGTGGATGACGAGAAATAAAAAAGGCCTCGTTATTTTTAAGATCAATATTCATATCCTCAGAAACTAATTTGTCTATGGTATCAAAAAGATTTTTCTTCTCACTTACTTCTAATGGTGATCCATAAATAGATGAGTCTTTCTTCGTTTCAAAATTAAGAAATTGATCTAATAAAAGACCAAATCTATAGCATTTATGCAATTTTTCTTTTTGGGAATATACTTGATAAGAGGTTGGATTTGTGTAATCAAATGAAAATAATAGGTCTTTTTCATATGAACTGCATTTTTTGAAATCTTTATTTTCAGCTGTCCAACGTTGATTCACTCGAGTTCTCCATTTTTGTGGTATTAATCTAGACCATTCAATTGGAGAATTGTATTGAAAATGACCTCTTAACCAGTTTTTCCATTGATCATAACTTCGAAGTTTCTTATGCCTTAATTGGGAATTAAATATTCCTTGTATTCCAAAAGAATCCTTTATTGTCGTCTTAAGAAAAAAAGATGTTCCTTGATATTGAAGAACAGATCTTATCTTAGACAAGTTAATAACTTCGAGTTGGGATAATTTATAAAATACATATCCCTGCGACAAGGAAGATAAGTCATAAAAGATATGTGAATTCTTCTTAGTAGGTCCTGACTTTTTGATAGTCGAAATAGAAATAAAGTTAATGTCTTTTTCAGTTGTTTCGTTTTTAGATTGATTTCTTTCATTATTAGAAATGTTTTTCCCAATTATTGATTCAACAAAATATTTTGTATTGCTTGCGGCAATATTAATGATAGGTAGAAAGATATCTATGTATTTTTTTTCAATGAAAATTTTTCTAAAATAATGTAATTTTATGATTAATCGAACATTTCTTCTTATTAAAAATTTCAAACTATTTTTTGGCGGTTGTGATTCTAATTCTACATTCAAATCTAGACTACTTTTTATTTCAGAAATCACTTTTCTTTTATCTTTTTCAAGTCTTTGTATTTCATTTCTCATTCGGCTTGTTTTATCAGTTAGATTCTTCATTTGTAGGTCTGTCTGTGAATCATTTTCACAATCTATAGATCCAATTTGAGTAAACGATTCGTCTTTCGTTTTACTTGATTTAGATAAATTTTTCAATTCACCTAATGGAATTGAATTTCCCTGCGGGAGTTCTATTACTCCCACTTTTAATTTTAAAGGCCCTAGAGCTTTCTTTCTCTTTTTTTTCATTTGACTTCGTAGGGTCTTTAAAACGTCTTTAAAAAAGGCAGTAAAAGGGGAGGACGAAAAAAAAGATCCTGTTCGGGGAGAACCGAAAGCCGCTTCAGCCTCCATTCCCCAAATGGTTAAATAATAAAAGTCCTGTTCCGGTTTTTTACTTTTATTTTTGTTTTTGATTAGATTTCTACCAGAGTCTTGTAACTTAGATCTGCACCAAGGTTTCAAGGAGAAAGGAGATTGTATTTTTATGTCAAAACCTTCTAACAAAAAATTACCCCAAAACTCGTATTCTCTTAATTGAACACCACTATGGGTGCATGGAATGTGTCTTTCTTTAGCCCATTCCGCAAAATCCTCATTCCAGTCAGAAACTCGATATAATAAGAAATGGACAGTATTTTTGGCTATTATGAATAAAGGGAATAGAGATTTTCTAAGAATCGATTGCATTACTATGAGGCAAGTTCTTATTTGTGGTCCATGTGGCGTGTTTTCCCAGGCTTCTTCTGTTTCTAGCCGTAATCTTTCTTCCTTTCTTTTTTGACTTTCTTCATTCTTCGCTTTTGGATCTCTTCTTTTTTCTTTTCTTTGTGTATCATCAAAAACTTTGGAGTCTCTTCTTTTCCAAATTCTAAAAAAAAGTTCATCCAACATAGCCTCCATCTTACTTTGGGTTTTGCCCCAAAAAAGGGGGGCATACGGCCTTGGGAGAATCAGTTTTGGAATATTTTTCCGCCTTAGAGCGCGCACAGTACCCTTGATTATGTTTCGACGAAAATCTGGTTCATTAGCATACTGTGGCACCAACACCTCGGCTGGTAGCTCGGGATCACGAACCTCGCTTAGCTGACTAAATAGCAGGATCTTTTTAAGTGTTCTTGAGTATAGATCGGTATCTTCTATCTGCCATTCAAAGCCTGGATAGTCTTGGAACGCGAATTCCAAATCGCTGATTAATCTCGATGTCCATCGAGGGATATTTTCTTGGATTTTTTTTACTCCGCATTCCATAGCTTTTGTTTTATTTTTTTTAAGATCTGCTTTTTTAAAAATTTGCTTACGATGGGGAAAGAAAGAACGGGGCATCAAACAATGAAGGAAATAATTACGAATCCTATTGTTTCCAAGTCCTTTTAACTCAGATAATGAGCTATCCTTGCCTTTGCCAACGATCCATAAACTCCGTACTGTGACTATTGGACGATATGGCCCGTTCAACAAAGGATCATAATGTTGAGGCAGGTGGTTTTTGTTTTTTTGAGTCTTTTCATTAAAAAAAGGTTCATACGTAGAAAAGGGGTTATGGTCTTTTTGAACCTGCTCCTGTTCCTTATATAATCTAGTTTTTTTTTCAAGCATATCTTCAAAAAGAAATCCTTTGTCTAAAGCCTTAATTCTATTTAGAAATTCATTTTTGACCGCGGTCTTTTTTTGGTTCTTTGTATCAACCCAAGGTTTATACAGTTCAGTATAGGAGGGTTTTTGGGGTGTGGGCACGTCTAGGTTTCTGTATATTTGTATTTGTGTCTGTTCCCAAAAATACATGTCTACTCTTCTTTGTATCATTTCCAAAAAAGTTGACAAACTGGGCGGATATGTAAAAAAGAATCTGTTTTTTCCATCACTTCGGCATGTATGAAAAAAATATTGTGACATTTCATTTTGTACACCCCCTTCAAATTGACCGTTTTTTATGTATCGTAATGGGCGATTCCATTCTTGATAATTAAAAAGAAAGAGCACAGGAAGTTTTTCAACAAAGTCAAACCAAAAGCAGAAGAGATCTTGATTTTTTACTGCTTGTAATCTTTTTTCTTCTTGTTTTTCTTGTTTTTCCAAAAAAAAGTATCTTA